GTTGGGGGGGCTCACTGCAAGTTTTATTCATGCTTGTGTGGTGTTAAACTTTTTTGTGTATTTAAGTGCATACATAAAATGTATTGTATGCAGTCATATATGTTTTGTATGTGGTATGGGTACTACGTGTGGGATGAGTATATATTTATTATCACCTGTATGTGTGTATTATATATATACGTAATATATACGTAATATATACGTAATATATACGTAATATATACGTAATATATACGTAATATATACGTAATATATACGTAATATATACGTAATATATACGTAATATATACGTAATATATACGTAATATATACGTAATATATACGTAATATATACGTAATATATACGTAATATATACGTAATATATACGTAATATATACGTAATATATACGTAATATATACGTAATATATACGTAATACATATATATGATACATATATATGATACATATATATGATACATATATATGATACATATATATGATACATATATATAATGTGTATATATTCAGACATGTTGTGTTGAATAGATGAAGAAGTGTATTCATTTGGGCATGCTTGTATGTAAGTGGACAAGTGTTTATTGGGTAAAGTCTCCTCACTTGAGTTTCCTGTTTCCGGGGGGTTTTCAGGAGTATTAGATAGCTCAGGGGTTTGGGGGGGTAGGGGGGGTTTACGCGCAAAAACCCAAGGGGGGGGCACGACCTTAGGCAAGATTAAGAGTAAACATTATGCCCATGAAATCTATATATGGATTCTTAAAAGAAACTCTTTTATTCATGATACATGTATATTTGCAATCAAGGAAAATGTTCTACCTCTGTCAACTAGGTTAAGGATACCAGGAAATTGCCAAATGAAAGGTAAAAAAAAAGAAAAACCTTTGCCCTATGGAGTGAACGCTCGGCTTGGTGGGTAACGAGGGGATGTACTCCACCATTAACTTATGCCAGCGTCAATGAAAGTGGAGGGAATGAACCAATTTATGGCCCTGAAAAAGGAACCAAATGCCAGGAATAATTCACTAAGTGCTACCCCCACAATTATTGCTCGTGACCATCATTGGGTTTAATAGGTAAAAAGATCAATTTTTGAGGGTGCTTGCATGGCTAATACCTGAATTCATTGTTTATCCGATAAAGAGGGGATTATTACAATTAATCATTTACATTGGATTATACATACTATTTTATACCTCTTCATTTTAATGATTGAGTACATTTGTATAATAATACATAGATGTTTTTAGTACAATAATTTATGGTTTAATAAAATTTATGGTGATTATACATAGATGTTTTTAGTACAATAATTTATGGTTTAATAAAATTT